TAGCGCCATGCCAAATGTGTCCGAAAAAGAAGAGCAAAGCAAACGTAGCATGCCCAAAAGTGAACCAACCCCTTGGACTGCTACGAAAAACACCATCGGATTTCAAAGTAGCCCGATCTAATTCAAAAATTTCACCTAATTGGGCACGTCTAGCATATTTTTTCACAGTAGCAGGATCAGAATAACTTACTCCATTAAGTTCGCCACCATAGAACTCAACAGTAACACCTACTTGTTCAACACTATACTTTGATTCTGCCCTTCTAAAAGGAACATCAGCTCTCACAATTCCGTCTTCATCTACCAAAACTACCGGAAATGTTTCAAAAAAAGTAGGCATACGACGTACAAAAAGCTCGCGCCCTTCTTTATCTCTAAAGACGGGGTGTCCTAACCATCCAACAGCAATTCCATCCCCATTGTCCATTGAGCCTGCTCTGAATAATCCCCCTTTTGCCGGATTATTACCAATATAATCATAAAAAGCTAATTTTTCGGGAATTTTAGACCAAGCTTCCGATAAACTAAGATTTTCGGCTAGCCCGGCACTAACTCTTCGATATATTTCTTGCTGAAAGTATCCCTGATCCCACTGATAACGAGTAGGACCAAATAATTCGATTGGGGTAGTTGCTGAACCATACCACATAGTTCCAGCAACAACAAAAGCTGCAAAAAAAACAGCAGCGATACTACTGGAAAGTACAGTTTCAATATTGCCCATACGTAATCCTTTGTATAGACGTTGAGGCGGACGGACACTAAGATGGAATAGGCCCGCTAATATGCCCAATGTACCCGCTGCAATATGATGAGAGGCTATTCCTCCCGGAACAAAAGGATCAAAACCTTCCGCGCCCCACGCTGGATTTACAGATTGTACTTTTCCAGTTAGTCCATAAGGATCGGACACCCATATTCCAGGACCATACAAACCTGTTACATGAAATGCGCCAAAGCCAAAGCAAGCTACCCCTGAGAGAAATAAATGAATTCCAAAGATCTTGGGCAAATCCAAAGAAGGTTTTCCCGTACGTTCATCACAGAATATTTCTAGGTCCCAATATACCCAATGCCAGATAGCTGCCAAGAAGCACAAGCCGGAAAACACTATATGTGCCCCTGCCACACCTTCATAACTCCAAATACCCGGATTTGTTATAGTTCCTCCTGAAATACTCCAACCACCCCACGAATCGGTTATTCCTAAACGAGTCATGAAGGGTATAACGAACATACCTTGTCTCCACATTGGATCAAGAACGGGATCAGAGGGATCAAAAACCGCTAATTCGTATAAAGCCATCGAACCAGCCCAACCAGAAACTAGAGCTGTATGCATTATATGAACAGAAAGCAATCGACCGGGATCATTCAATACGACAGTATGAACACGATACCAAGGCAAACCCATGGAAATACCTCTTTATCAAAGAAAAATAGACACTATGTCACTTTATTTTATCGCATTGGAAAAGACTATATATACTATGTACCTAACCTTTTCAGTAGATTCTGTATCAGAAAGGATTAATATTTATTCCATTCCATTGAAAATAACGGAACAATTTTGTTCGTAAGAACAAAGAGAAGCAGATCTATTCTATACCCGATAAGTACCAATACGCAATGGGAGGATTGGTCCCATTTTTGGGGAACGAATGGATAGATACTTGTTTATCATTCGAACGATCGATTTCTTCGTTCAAATTTTTTCTTTATTCATTCTGTCTTACTCTATAAACTTTCCAATCTATGTATCATATAGAATAAAGAGAAAAAAGGGATGAAGACAATAAACCATTGATTGTTACGTTTCCATATTAAAGTGAAGTATAGTACTCAATTTTTTTCTTTAATTTAATGCCCATTGGTGTTCCAAAAGTACCTTTTCGGAGTCCTGGAGAGGAAGATGCGGTTTGGGTTGACGTATAGTGCGACTTGTCAGACATATTGGGTCATATGGGATTTACCCGTTCTCTCCCCTGATCGAGATATCCTCTGTTTCGCCCAAGAGATATTGTATTGAGCGAAGCATCAATCAATCATTCGGAGCGTGAAGTGCAATTAGATCAATTTATTTTATATTGGGGATCAATATTATCAATTTAGAAGAATTTATGGTTTACTTGGACTGATAAAATAAAGTATCCAGGCTCCGTTCAGAAAATACCAAATCGATAACAAATTGTTAAAAATTGATAACAAATTGTTAATATAATATAATATATGTACGATTACCACTTGTATCATAAATGATTCTTATACCTACTATTACTTTATACCTACTATTACTATAGTAGTGATCCCAAATTGCCGACCAACGGAATAGTATGATGAATACATCAAATAGTTTTGGGAAAGCAAGACACGAAATTAACTAAAAAAAAAGAAGTCATAACAAAAAAATGGTACTGAGACCATTTGTCCTATATGTGCAAATAGAATTCGGACAGATCTTTTCCCGGGGTAGACCATGAACCTAAAAGAATTGAAAGGG